TTTCTAATCTTTAGAATGTATTTGATTGACATAATGTAAAGTAGGAATATTTGGTAATGAAAGATATGACTTATCATTATTCTAATTATGAATTCTCATTCTAATATAATGAACAAATGTTAAACTTTATAACTCTATTCTATAACCTATAACATAGTTCATTAGAATGATAACTTATTCTATACAGTTGCTTACTAAAAAGAGAAATCTCTATAAAGAGAAATAATATCTCTATTCTCCGCTCAAATATGAATACTAAGACTTTAGTTTTATGAAACAACCCAAAGCCCCTTATCGGATTTGAACCGATGACTTACGCCTTACCATGGCGTTACTCTACCGCTGAGTTAAAAGGGCCCCTTTGATTAAACTCCGGAATGTGTGTGGATAAGATATATTATATATTTTTATATATCTATGTACATTACATATTATATTTCCATATTATATATGGATTAATATATATATTATTTATTATTATAAAATATAATAATAATCTAAATTAAGAAATCGAAAAATTCTATAGAATCATGAATGAAGAGGGAAAAATCCGTCGGATCTAGTCATACTATTACATTATATTGACAATTTCAAAAAACTGAACATACTATGTTCATGGTATGGTGGCGGTCGGGCAAGCATGCCCCCATCGTCTAGTGGTTCAGGACATCTCTCTTTCAAGGAGGCAGCGGGGATTCGAATTCCCCTGGGGGTAGGGTACTACGAAAGGAAGTTGATCATGGATTATCAATAGGTCAAAATTGATTTATCCGGGGTCGATGCCCGAGTGGTTAATGGGGACGGACTGTAAATTCGTTGGCAATATGTCTACGCTGGTTCAAATCCAGCTCGGCCCAATAATTCGCTAATCCAAGATCAAACTATATAACACGTTTGTTTTCCAGAAATGCCTGATACAGATACAGAAGAATAAGAATAATTACGGAAGCATAAGAAAAATAAAACTTTCTGGGATATCCCTACTTTGATTTTATATTTTTTTGTTATAAATGTTATCAAAAATGCGGATCTTCTTAATTATCTAGATTCAGATTAGGATCTGTAAGTATAAAGTCTTAGGAAACGAGTAAATAAAAAAAGAATTACTATTAATTTTATTCATGTCACTTTTACTAAACCATAGGATATCATATCCATATATCACCCGCGTCCCGCTTACAACAGGGTAATTAACGGAGATCATACGAATAGATATTTTATACACCTAAATTTGCTTGCTTGGGATTGTAGTTCAATTGGTCAGAGCACCGCCCTGTCAAGGCGGAAGCTGCGGGTTCGAGCCCCGTCAGTCCCGGCGGACCCCATAAATAAAATAATAAATGAATCTCTTCGTTTTATTTTCTCGACTAGATTAAAAGGGGGACAAAGAGCAGAATTTTATTCCCAACGCGGATCCTTATTTATTTATTTTTCATTAAATAAATAAGTAAATTTCCATTATTTTAACTAGTATTGATTGGTGGGAGACAGACATCGTATGTAAGTAATTTCAATTACTAATTTTAATTTAATACAATTTATATCATTGAAGAAAGTACATTTGATGGAATATTATATCATTTATAATGGGACTCATCTTTATTACACTTCTTTTGTCTTCCAAGACAATTAGAGCATTAAAAAAACGAAGTTTCGAACGTCACTCCGTCCTTATTTCCATTTAACTTCGATAGTTTGGAGGGCTTTGTAACCAAGGGAAGTGGAAACGCGGTTAGATGATACTTCATTAGATGGTTGTACCGGAAAGGTAGTAGGTTATAGCAAAGAATGGGAAAAAATGCAAAATACGGGAATTTCAGATTGGATTAGAAATAAAATTTTTGATTCGGTTCGGTATGGATAAAGGATCTTCCTATGTTATACTATTCAATTCTCAACAATGAATCCATTTGATAGTTTCCATATTGTATTGTTATTCATGATATTGAGCTGATTTTATATCATCGAGATGTAATTCATCCCGTTTGAATTTACAGGTGAAAGATTTCTCATCTCTATGGGATTAAATCTCGAGTTATTGCGAAGTAAAAAAAACGAAGAGATTATGGAAGTAAATATTCTTGCATTTATTGCTACTGCACTGTTCATTCTAATTCCTACTGCTTTTTTACTTATCATATATGTAAAAACAGTCAGTCAAAATAATTAATTTGAATGAAACTTAACTTCGTAGTTCTTATCAATGATTGAAGAAATGAAATCAAAATAAAGGATTTCCATTTTGCGTTTTAAATGAAATGATGGGGCTGGGATCAGCAGTATTCTATGAGACCCGATAGTATGGTAGAAAGAAATATATGACTCTTTCTACCATACTATTAATTTTATTAGTATTATATTATTTAATATATTAAGGTGTACTCTATAAAGATAGAGACCTAAATATCTAAAATCAAATATGTATATTCATCCATCATATATGTAGATATCAATTACATATATGTAATGCACATAGCATAGCACTTCAATTCTATTTATT